TGATAAAGGACAAAAGAAAATCAAGATTTATTAGCACATTAGAAAATTTTTTTTTATAAAAATGTTCTAATATCTTATCTATTCAAATTAATTGAAATTCAATTTTGAATCCTTTTAGTCGCGAGGAGCTGGATGAGAAGAAACTCTCACGTCCAGTTCTGTAGTAGAGATGGAATTCTGAAACAACCATCAACTATAACCCCAAAAGAACTAGATTCCGTAAACAACATAGAGGAAGAATGAAGGGAATATCTTATCGAGGTAATCATATTTGTTTCGGTAAATATGCTCTTCAGGCACTTGAACCTGCTTGGATCACATCTAGACAAATCGAAGCAGGTCGACGAGCAATGACACGAAATGCACGCCGTGGTGGAAAAATATGGGTCCGTATATTTCCAGACAAACCAGTTACAGTAAGACCTGCTGAAACACGTATGGGTTCGGGGAAAGGATCCCCTGAATATTGGGTAGCTGTTGTTAAACCGGGGCGAATACTATATGAAATAGGTGGAGTAACCGAAAATATAGCTAGAAGGGCTATTTTAATAGCAGCATCTAAAATGCCTATACGAACTCAATTTATTATTTCGGGATAAAAATGTAGAACCGACAGAGATGAATCTTAGGGATGAAACAAAAACGCAGGTTTCTTTTTTTGGACAAACAATATTTCTTTTATTTTCTTCATCCTTTGCATTGGAAGAATAAACAAAAAATTTGATATGATTCAACCTCAGACCCATTTAAACGTAGCGGATAACAGCGGGGCTCGAGAATTGATGTGTATTCGAATCATAGGAGCTAGTAATCGTCGATATGCTCATATTGGTGACGTTATTGTTGCTGTGATTAAAGAAGCAGTACCAAATATGCCCCTAGAAAAATCAGAAGTAGTGAGAGCTGTAATTGTTCGTACCTGTAAAGAACTAAAACGTGACAGCGGTATGATAATACGATATGATGACAATGCTGCAGTTGTGATTGATCAAGAAGGAAATCCAAAAGGAACTCGAATTTTTGGGGCAATCCCCCGTGAATTGAGACAATTGAATTTTACTAAAATAGTTTCATTAGCTCCCGAGGTATTATAAAATAAAATGAGATCGTGATATCTTTGGGGTATTTGAAAGAAATAGATTAAGAACTAGATTAATTCGTAGATTGTGTCTCACGCATATACCTTGCAAAATTCCTATTCATAAATCAATAAAAAAAAAAAAAARAAAAAAAAACATGTTGATTATATCCAATTTTGAGACACCAATAATTTTAGTTCATCATGGGTAGAGACACTATTGCTGAGATAATAACCTCTATACGAAATGCTGATATGGATAGAAAAAGAGTTGTTCGCATAGCATCTACTAATATTACCGAAAATATTGTTAAAATACTTTTCCGAGAGGGTTTTATCGAAAACGTCAGAAAACATCGAGAAAAAAACAAATATTTTTTGGTTTTAACCCTTCGACATAGAAGGAATGGGAAAAGACCCTATAGAAATTTTTTAAATTTAAAACGGATCAGTAGACCCGGTTTACGAATCTATTCTAACTCTCAACGAATTCCTAGAATTTTAGGTGGGATGGGAATTGTAATTCTTTCTACTTCTCGGGGTATAATGACAGACCGGGAGGCTCGACTAGAACGAATCGGTGGAGAAATTTTGTGTTATATATGGTAATCCATTTAATATCCAAATGGGATCCGAAACCTCTTCCTATTTGTAAAAAAAAAAAGAAAGGGGGTGAGTTGTCTAATATCGTCTTTCCTCCATTAATTGATACTTCAGGGGGGCTTTACCTGAAATGAAAGAACAAAAATGGATTCATGAAGGTTTAATTACTGAATCGCTTCCCAATGGCATGTTCCGAGTTCGGTTAGATAATGAAGATCTGATTCTAGGTTACGTTTCAGGAAAGATCCGACGTAGTTTTATACGGATACTGCCAGGAGATAAAGTCAAAATTGAAGTAAGTCGTTATGATTCAACCAGAGGACGTATAATTTATCGACTCCGAAACAAGGATTCGAAAGATTAGGTCATTTTTATTCGATACGATTCGAGATGCAAAATTTCAAGAAACTTATTTTCTACCAAAAAAGAATTAAGATAAGGAATGACAAATATGAAAATAAGAGCTTCCGTTCGAAAAATTTGTGAAAAATGTCGACTAATCCGTAGGCGGGGGCGCATTATAGTAATTTGTTCCAACCCGAGACATAAACAAAGACAAGGATAATTAGACCCGCTAAAGGGCTCAATGTACAAATAAGAAATCTGTTTTGACATAAAATGGATATATCCATATATTTCTGACTCATATTTATGAGATGATACAATATGGCAAAAGCTATACCGAGAACTGGTTCACGTAGGAATGTACGTATTGGTTCACGTAAGAGTGCACGTAGAATACCAAAGGGAGTTATTCATGTTCAAGCAAGTTTCAATAATACCATAGTCACCGTTACAGATGTGCGGGGGCGGGTGGTT